GCTAGCGTAGCTTAACTAAAGCATAACACTGAAGATGTTAAGACGGACCCTAGAAAGGTCCCGTAAGCACAAAGGCTTGGTCCTGACTTTACTGTCAGCTTTGGCTAAACTTACACATGCAAGTCTCCGCCCACCTGTGAGAATGCCCACAGTTTTCTGCCCGAAAACAAGGAGCCGGTATCAGGCACAGCCCCGCAGCCCATGACACCTTGCTTAGCCACACCCTCAAGGGAACTCAGCAGTGATAGACATTAAGCCATGAGTGAAAACTCGACTTAGTTAAAGCCAAGAGAGCCGGTAAAACTCGTGCCAGCCACCGCGGTTATACGAGAGGCTCAAGTTGATAGACATCGGCGTAAAGAGTGGTTAAGAAGTTTCTTAAACTAAAGCCGAACACCCTCAGAACTGTTATACGTACCCGAGGATAAGAAGCCCCACTACGAAAGTGGCTTTATATTTCTGACCCCACGAAAGCTGCGAAACAAACTGGGATTAGATACCCCACTATGCCCAGCCCTAAACTTTGATAGCCCCCTACACCCGCTATCCGCCCGGGTACTACGAGCACTAGCTTAAAACCCAAAGGACTTGGCGGTGCTTTAGATCCACCTAGAGGAGCCTGTTCTAGAACCGATAACCCCCGTTAAACCTCACCCTCTCTTGTTCTTCCCGCCTATATACCGCCGTCGTCAGCTTACCCTGTGAAGGAACTACAGTAAGCAGAACTAGTACAACTCAAAACGCCAGGTCGAGGTGTAGCATATGAGAGGGGAAGAAATGGGCTACATTCCCTACCACAGGGAATACGAACAATGTAATGAAATATGCATTAGAAGGAGGATTTAGCAGTAAGCAGAAAATAGAGCGTTCCGCTGAAACCGGCCCTGAAGCGCGCACACACCGCCCGTCACTCTCCCCAAGCCAATCAACACCCCATAAATAATACATTTTACCGGTAAAGGGGAGGCAAGTCGTAACATGGTAAGTGTACCGGAAGGTGCACTTGGAAAAATCAGAGTGTAGCTAAGCCAGAAAAGCATCTCCCTTACACTGAGAAGTCACCCGTGCAAATCGGGTCACCCTGACGCCCAATAGCTAGCCCACCCATCAACCCCAAACACACCCTATCTATACCCCCAAACACACCACCACCCAACAAACAAACCATTTTTCCACCTAAGTACGGGCGACGAAAAAGGACCTAGGAGCAACAGAGAAAGTACCGCAAGGGAAAGCTGAAAGAGAAGTGAAACAACCCAGTAAAGCACTAAAAAGCAGAGACCGCCCCTCGTACCTTTTGCATCATGATTTAGCCAGAAATCCTTAAGCAAAAAGCATTATAGTTTAATACCCCGAAACTAAGCGAGCTACTCCAAGACAGTCTAATTTATAGGACCGCCCCGTCTCTGTGGCAAAAGAGTGGGAAGAACTTTGAGTAGAGGTGACAGACCTACCGAGCCTAGTTATAGCTGGTTGCCTGAGAACTGAATAGAAGTTCAGCCCTTTAAATTCTCCATTCCCATTGGCCCAAGGCCTCCATACCGAACAAAGAAATTAAAGGAGTTAGTCAAAGGGGGTACAGCCCCTTTGAAACAAGATACAACTTTCCAAGGAGGGTAAAGATCACAACAAACCTAAAGGTCTAGTGTCCTAGTGGGCCTAAAAGCAGCCACCTACTTAGAAAGCGTTAAAGCTCGAACATTACATACCAACCTTTTAATAAGGACAATACAATCTTACCCCCCTAAACCTACCAGGCCGTTCCATAAAAATTATGGAAGCGTTTATGCTAATATGAGTAATAAGAGAAATCCCCTTCTCTCCCCGCACAAGTGTAACTCGGAACGAACCCCTCACCGACCATTAACGGCCCCAAAATAAAGAGGGTACTAGACAAAAAATAAACAACTAGAAAACCACCTAGCCCCCTACCGTTAACCCTACACTGGTGTGCCAACTGGGAAAGACTAAAAGAAAAAGAAGGAACTCGGCAAACACAAGCCTCGCCTGTTTACCAAAAACATCGCCTCTTGTACCCCTAAGCATAAGAGGTCCCGCCTGCCCTGTGACTATAAGTTTAACGGCCGCGGTATTTTGACCGTGCAAAGGTAGCGCAATCACTTGTCTTTTAAATGAAGACCTGTATGAATGGCATAACGAGGGCTTAACTGTCTCCTTTTTCCAGTCAATGAAATTGATCTCCCCGTGCAGAAGCGGAGATACAAACATAAGACGAGAAGACCCTATGGAGCTTCAGACGCCAGAACAGACCATGTTAAGCACTCCTGAAATAAAGGATAAAACTGATTGGCCCCTGTTCTAATGTCTTTGGTTGGGGCGACCGCGGGGAAACAAAAAACCCCCATGTGGACCGGGAGCACACTACTCCTACAACCCAGAGTTACAACTCCAAGCAACAGAATTTCTGACCAATAAGATCCGGCATCTAGCCGATCAACGGACCGAGTTACCCTAGGGATAACAGCGCAATCCTCTTTTAGAGCCCATATCGACAAGAGGGTTTACGACCTCGATGTTGGATCAGGACATCCTAATGGTGCAGCCGCTATTAAGGGTTCGTTTGTTCAACGATTAAAGTCCTACGTGATCTGAGTTCAGACCGGAGTAATCCAGGTCAGTTTCTATCTATGCCACGATCTTTTCTAGTACGAAAGGACCGAAAAGGAGGGGCCCCTGTTCCCAACACGCCCCACCCTCACCTATTGAAACCAACTAAAATAGGTAAAAGGGCGTATCCCCTAGCCCAAGAAAATGGCTTGTTAAAGTGGCAGAGCCCGGACATTGCAAAAGACCTAAGCCCTTTCCACGGAGGTTCAAGTCCTCCCTTTAACTATGCTCTCAACACTAATTTCATCCATCCTCAACCCCCTAATCCTCATTGTATTTGTCCTACTAGCCGTCGCACTCCTCACACTTGTCGAACGAAAAGTCCTTGGCTACATGCAACTACGAAAAGGGCCAAACATTGTGGGCCCTTACGGCCTCCTCCAACCAATTGCAGACGGACTAAAACTCTTTTTAAAAGAGCCTGTTCGGCCCTCCACTTCCTCCCCCATTCTTTTCCTCTTCACCCCCATACTAGCCCTCACTCTGGCACTCACCCTTTGAACTCCTATGCCCCTTCCCTTTCCAATAGCAGACCTCAACCTTGGTATCCTTTTTATTCTTGCTCTCTCCAGCTTAGCGGTCTACTCTATTCTGGGTTCGGGATGAGCCTCCAATTCAAAATACGCCTTAATTGGAGCCCTTCGAGCTGTCGCACAGACTATTTCCTACGAAGTCAGCCTAGGACTAATTCTTCTAAACGCAATCATCTTTACTGGAGGTTTTACCCTACAGACATTTAGCGTCGCTCAAGAAAGTATTTGATTAATTTTCCCCGCCTGACCTTTAGCCGCTATATGATACATTTCTACACTTGCAGAAACAAACCGAGCCCCCTTCGACCTTACAGAAGGTGAATCCGAACTCGTCTCCGGCTTTAACGTAGAATATGCAGGAGGTCCTTTTGCCCTTTTCTTCCTCGCCGAATACGCCAACATTCTCCTAATAAATACACTCTCCGCAACACTATTTTTAGGTGCCTCCATTCTACACACAACCCCAGAAATTACAACAACAAACCTCATGATTAAAGCAACCCTTCTCTCCGTTCTCTTCCTATGAGTTCGCGCTTCCTACCCACGATTTCGTTATGACCAACTCATGCACCTAATCTGAAAAAACTTCCTCCCATTAACCCTTGCCCTAGTAATTTGACACCTCTCCCTTCCAATCGCACTAACAGGCCTGCCCCCACAACTATAGCCTGGAGTTGTGCCTGAAACAAAGGGCCACTTTGATAGAGTGAACCATGAGGGTTAAAGTCCCTCCAACTCCTTAGAAAGAAGGGGCTCGAACCCTACCTGAAGAGATCAAAACTCTTAGTGCTTCCACTACACCACTTCCTAGTAAAGTCAGCTAAATAAGCTTTTGGGCCCATACCCCAAACATGTTGGTTAAACTCCTTCCTTTGCTAATGAATCCTTACATCTTAGCCATTCTCCTCTTTGGCCTAGGCCTTGGCACCACAATTACATTTGCTAGTTCCCACTGACTTCTCGCCTGGATAGGCCTTGAAATAAATACGCTAGCTATCATCCCCCTAATAGCTCAACACCACCACCCCCGAGCTGTCGAAGCTACAACCAAATATTTTTTAATCCAAGCTGCCGCAGCAGCTACCCTTCTATTTGCAAGCATTACTAACGCCTGACTAACGGGCCAATGAGAAATTCAACAAATCACACACCCCCTCCCAACCACCATAATTACCCTTGCCCTCGCCCTCAAAATCGGTTTGGCCCCTCTTCATGCTTGACTTCCCGAAGTTCTGCAAGGGACTGGGACCTTACTACAGGCCCTAATTCTTTCAACCTGACAAAAACTGGCCCCTTCGCCCTTAAATTCTTCAAATCCAGCCTTCAAAACTCAAACACCCTTCATTATTTTAGGCCTCGGCATCCACCGCTTATTGGAGGCTGAGGTGGATAAACGCAAACACAACTCCGTAAAATTCGTTGCATACTCATCAATCGCCCACCTAGGCTGAATAATTCTTATTTTACAATTTTCCCCCTCCATCACACTCCTTACCCTTCTAACTTACCTCATCATAACATCCTCAACATTCCTCGTGTTTAAACTCAACAAATCCACAAATATTAATACTCTCGCCACATCCTGAGCAAAAGCCCCCGCCCTCACAGCTCTTACCCCCCTCATTCTCCTTTCACTAGGAGGCCTCCCCCCACTCACAGGCTTCATACCAAAATGACTAATTCTTCAAGAATTAACCAAACAAGGCCTTGCTCCTACCGCAACCCTAGCAGCCCTTTCAGCCCTCCTTAGCCTATATTTTTATCTACGCCTCTCCTACGCAATAACCCTCACCATTTCCCCTAACAACCTCCTAGGCACAACCCCCTGACGTTTACCTTCCACCCAACTAACTTTCCCCCTCGCCACCTCAACTACATTGACAATTTGCCTCCTACCACTCACCCCCGCCATCTCAGCCTTATTAACCCCCTAAGGGGCTTAGGATAGTACCCAGACCAAGGGCCTTCAAAGCCCTAAGCGGGAGTGAAAATCTCCCAGCCCCTGTTAAGACTTGCGGGATACTAACCCACATCTTCTGCATGCAAAACAGACACTTTAATTAAGCTAAAGCCTTACTAGACAGGAAGGCCTCGATCCTACAAACTCTTAGTTAACAGCTAAGCGCTTAAACCAACAAGCATCTGTCTAGCCTTTCCCCGCCCGCCTAAAAAAGGGCGGGGAAAGCCCCGGCAGGGGTTAGCCTGCTACTTCAGATTTGCAATCTAACATGTACAACACCTCGGGGCTTGATAAGAAGAGGACTTAAACCTCTGTATATGGGGCTACAATCCACCGCTTGACGCTCAGCCATCTTACCTGTGGCAATCACACGTTGATTCTTCTCAACTAATCACAAAGACATCGGCACCCTCTATCTAGTATTTGGTGCTTGAGCCGGAATAGTAGGAACTGCACTAAGTCTCCTTATTCGGGCAGAACTAAGCCAGCCCGGCTCTCTCCTCGGAGACGACCAGATTTATAATGTAATTGTTACAGCACATGCTTTCGTAATAATTTTCTTTATAGTAATACCAATTATAATTGGAGGCTTTGGAAACTGACTGGTGCCACTTATGATTGGGGCACCAGACATGGCCTTCCCTCGAATAAATAACATGAGTTTTTGACTCCTTCCCCCCTCATTTCTCCTTCTCCTCGCCTCCTCCGGGGTCGAAGCAGGAGCTGGTACAGGATGAACTGTTTATCCTCCCCTCGCAGGCAATCTCGCCCACGCTGGGCCTTCTGTTGACTTAACCATCTTCTCCCTCCACTTAGCCGGGGTGTCATCTATTTTAGGTGCAATTAATTTTATCACAACCATCATTAACATAAAACCCCCTGCCATCTCTCAATATCAAACACCCCTCTTTGTGTGATCCGTTCTAATTACCGCAGTATTACTCCTACTATCCCTGCCCGTTCTTGCCGCCGGCATCACAATACTTCTAACAGACCGAAACCTAAACACAACCTTCTTTGACCCTGCCGGAGGAGGAGACCCCATCCTTTACCAACACTTATTCTGATTCTTTGGGCACCCTGAAGTTTACATTCTTATCCTCCCCGGCTTTGGAATAATTTCCCACATTGTTGCCTACTATGCAGGCAAAAAAGAACCTTTCGGATACATGGGAATGGTCTGAGCCATGATGGCTATCGGCCTCCTAGGGTTTATTGTTTGAGCCCATCACATATTCACCGTAGGAATGGACGTAGACACACGAGCTTACTTTACTTCCGCCACAATAATTATTGCCATCCCAACTGGAGTAAAAGTCTTCAGCTGACTGGCCACTCTGCACGGCGGTGCCATTAAATGAGAAACCCCTCTCCTGTGGGCGTTAGGCTTCATTTTCCTCTTTACAGTTGGAGGATTGACCGGAATCGTTCTAGCTAATTCTTCTCTAGACATTATACTTCACGACACATATTATGTCGTCGCCCACTTCCACTATGTCCTCTCAATAGGAGCCGTTTTCGCCATTGTTGCCGGCTTCGTCCACTGATTCCCCCTATTCTCAGGGTACACGCTTCACGACACTTGAACAAAAATCCACTTTGGGGTTATATTTGTGGGGGTCAACCTTACTTTCTTCCCACAACACTTCCTAGGACTGGCAGGAATGCCTCGACGATACTTCCGACTACCCCGACGCCTACACCCTTTGAAACACAATCTCTTCTATTGGCTCAATAATTTCAATAGTCAGCGAGTAATTATGTGTTTTATTTATTATATTGAGAAGCATTTGCCGCTAAACGAGAAAGTCCTATCAGTGGAACTTACAGCAACAAACGTAGAATGACTTCACGGTTGCCCTCCCCCTTACCACACCTTTGAAGAGCCTGCCTTCGTCCAAGTTCAACAAGCCTGATTAGACTACGGAAAATCTGCTACCACCCCCTCAAAATCCCACTAACGAGAAAGGGAGGAATTGAACCCCCATAAACTAGTTTCAAGCCAGCCACATAACCACTCTGTCACTTTCTTCATAAGACACTAGTAAAATTGATCATTACATTGCCTTGTCAAGGCAAAATTGCGGGTTTGAGCCCCGCGTGTCTTACAACAATGGCACATCCCTCTCAACTAGGATTCCAAGATGCAGCTTCACCTGTAATAGAAGAACTTCTTCACTTCCACGACCACGCCCTAATAATCGTCTTCCTAATCAGCACCCTCGTGCTTTACATTATTGTGGCCATAGTAACAACCAAACTTACTAACAAATTTATCCTAGACTCCCAAGAAATCGAAATCATTTGAACCTTGCTCCCAGCTATTATTCTAATTCTCATTGCCCTTCCCTCCTTACGCATTCTTTATCTCATGGACGAAATTAATGACCCCCACCTCACTATTAAAGCCATGGGCCATCAGTGATACTGAAGCTACGAGTACACTGACTATGAAGACCTCGGCTTCGACTCTTATATAATTCCTACACAAGACTTGGCCCCAGGTCAATTCCGCCTCCTAGAAACAGACCATCGAATAGTGGTTCCAGTTGAGTCCCCCATTCGCATCCTAATCTCAGCTGAAGACGTACTTCACTCCTGAGCCGTCCCAAGTTTAGGGGTAAAAATGGACGCCGTCCCAGGACGTCTAAATCAAACAGCATTCATTGCATCCCGCCCTGGAGTCTTCTATGGACAATGCTCTGAAATTTGCGGCGCAAACCATAGCTTTATGCCTATCGTGGTAGAAGCAGTCCCACTAGAACACTTTGAAAACTGATCATCCTTAATACTTGAAGACGCTTCGCTAAGAAGCTAAATAGGGAATAGCGTTAGCCTTTTAAGCTAAAGATTGGTGGCCCCCGCCCACCCCTAGCGAGATGCCACAACTTAACCCCGCGCCTTGATTTGCCATCCTAGTCTTCTCTTGATTAGTTTTCCTAACAGTCATTCCCCCAAAAGTTCTAGCACACACTTTCCCAAATGACCCTACTCTCCAAAGCACAGAAAAACCCAAAACAGAGCCCTGAACCTGACCATGACACTAAGCTTTTTCGACCAATTTATGAGCCCCACATACTTGGGAATCCCCTTAATTGCCCTTGCTCTTAGCCTACCTTGAATTCTCTACCCAAAACCTACCACACGTTGGTTAAACAATCGTCTCATCACACTCCAAGGATGGTTTATCAACCGTTTTACTCAACAAATTTTTCAACCCTTAAGCTTAGGAGGCCATAAATGAGCTGTTCTTCTCGCCTCCCTCATACTTTTTCTTATTACCTTAAACATACTTGGCCTTCTGCCCTACACCTTCACCCCTACAACACAACTTTCTCTCAACATAGCCTTGCGCTGTACCCCTCTGCTTGCAACAGTCATTATTGGTATACGAAATCAGCCCACACATGCACTAGGCCACCTTCTGCCAGAAGGTACCCCAACCCCCCTAATTCCTATCCTGATTATTATCGAAACAATTAGCCTATTTATCCGACCCTCGCACTTGGAGTTCGACTACCGCAAATCTTACAGCTGGTCATCTTCTTATTCACTCATCGCACCGCGTTTCGTCTTCTTCCCTTATACCTACAGTGGCAATCCTAACTGCAGTCTACTTTTTCTACTGACTCTTCTGGAAGTTGCAGTAGCCATAATTCAGGCCTATGTCTTTGTTCTTCTTTTAAGCCTTTACCTACAAGAAAACGTTTAATGGCCCATCAAGCACACGCGTATCACATAGTTGACCCCAGCCCATGACCTCTAACAGGCGCCGTAGCCGCCCTCCTAATAACCTCTGGTTTAGCAATCTGAATGCACTTCCACAATACAACCTTAATAACCCTAGGCCTAATTCTCCTTCTCCTAACAATATACCAATGATGACGAGATATCATCCGAGAAGGAACATTTCAAGGACACCACACCCCTCCTGTCCAAAAAGGCCTTCGATACGGAATAATCCTCTTTATTACCTCGGAAGTTTTCTTTTTTCTAGGCTTCTTCTGAGCCTTTTACCACTCTAGCCTCGCCCCCACCCCTGAACTAGGAGGCTGCTGACCCCCTACAGGAATCACCCCACTTGATCCCTTCGAAGTACCACTACTCAACACAGCCGTCCTACTAGCTTCTGGAGTTACAGTTACTTGAGCGCACCACAGCATTATAGAAGGACATCGAAAAGAAGCTATTCAATCCCTTGCCCTAACCATTCTTTTAGGCTTCTACTTCACCTTCCTCCAAGCCATAGAATACTACGAAGCCCCCTTTACAATCGCAGATGGGGTCTATGGCTCCACCTTCTTCGTAGCAACTGGTTTCCATGGACTTCACGTAATTATTGGCTCTACCTTCCTGGCCGTCTGCCTTCTACGGCAAGTCCAATATCACTTTACATCAGAACATCACTTTGGGTTCGAAGCAGCCGCCTGATACTGACACTTTGTAGACGTTGTCTGACTATTCCTCTACATCTCAATTTACTGATGAGGCTCATATCTTTCTAGTATTAAAACTAGTACATGTGACTTCCAATCACTTAGTCTTGGTTAAAGCCCAAGGAAAGATAATGAATTTAATCACAACAATACTTATTATTTCCATCGCCCTCTCCACTATTCTAGCCATTATCTCTTTTTGACTCCCCCAAATAACCCCTGATCATGAAAAGCTCTCCCCATACGAATGTGGTTTCGACCCCTTAGGATCCGCCCGTCTGCCCTTCTCCCTTCGCTTCTTCCTCGTTGCAATCCTCTTCCTCCTATTTGACCTGGAAATCGCACTACTTCTTCCTCTCCCCTGGGGAGATCAACTCTCTTCCCCTCTTATAACATTTATCTGAGCCTTCACTGTTCTTATCTTACTAACCCTCGGGCTGATCTATGAATGAACCCAAGGCGGCCTAGAATGGGCCGAATAGGCCGTTAGTTTAAGAAAAACCCTTGATTTCGGCTCAAGAACTTGTGGTTAAAGTCCACAACCGTCTAATGACCCCCACACATTTCGCCTTTTCCTCAACCTTCCTTCTGGGCCTAGCGGGCCTAGCATTTCACCGAACCCACCTTCTTTCCGCCCTCCTATGTTTGGAAGGTATAATACTCTCACTCTTTATTGCCCTTTCCCTCTGAACTCTCCAACTTAACTCCGTCAGTTTTTCAGCCTCCCCCATGCTTCTTCTGGCTTTTTCAGCCTGTGAAGCAAGTGCTGGCCTCGCACTACTCGTCGCTACTGCTCGAACCCACGGAACAGACCGACTCCAAAGCCTAAATCTCCTACAATGCTAAAAATTCTCCTCCCTACTATTATGCTTGTCCCCACTATTTGAATTACCCCCGCCAAACATCTTTGATCCACCGCCCTTTCATATAGTTTAATCATTTCCTTAATCAGCTTAACCTGACTAAAATCATCCACAGAATCAGGCTGATCCTTCCTTAACCCTTACATGGCAACTGACCCTCTTTCCACCCCCCTCCTTGCACTAACCTGCTGACTCCTCCCCCTAATAATTCTTGCAAGCCAAAACCACACAGCATCCGAACCCATCTCTCGCCAACGAACCTACATCACTCTCCTTACATCCCTACAAATTTTCCTCATTATAGCTTTCAGCGCAACCGAGGTAATTATGTTTTACATTATATTTGAAGCCACCCTCATTCCAACCCTAGTAATCATTACCCGCTGAGGTAATCAAACAGAACGACTAAACGCAGGGACTTATTTTCTATTTTATACATTAGCAGGCTCACTCCCCCTCCTTGTTGCCCTCCTACTACTTCAAAATAGCACTGGGACCTTATCCCTTCTAACACTACAGTATACTCCTTCAATACAACTCTCCTCTTTCGCCGACAAACTATGATGAGCCGGCTGCTTACTCGCCTTCCTAGTAAAAATGCCCCTCTACGGGGCCCACCTCTGACTTCCCAAAGCACACGTTGAAGCCCCAATCGCAGGTTCTATAGTACTAGCCGCAGTGTTACTAAAACTGGGAGGTTATGGAATAATACGAATAATAATTATGCTAGAGCCCCTCACCAAAGAACTCAGTTATCCCTTCATTATCTTCGCCCTCTGAGGTGTAATTATAACAGGCTCTATTTGCCTCCGCCAAACAGATCTAAAATCCCTCATTGCCTACTCCTCCGTAAGCCATATAGGCCTCGTAGCAGCAGGTATTCTGATCCAAACCTCCTCGAGCGCTTTCACAGGCGCCCTCATTCTAATAATCGCACACGGTGTTAACTTCTTCTGCCCTACTTCTCGCTTAGCTAACACGAACTACGAACGAACACACAGCCGAACTATGATCTTAGCCCGAGGCCTCCAAGTGGTTTTACCCCTAATAGCCGCATGATGGTTCATTCGCCAGCCTCAGCAAACCTTGCACTTCCCCCTCTCGCCAAACCTAATAGGAGAGCTAATAATTATTACCTCCCTACTCCACTGATCCTGATGAACAATTGCACTCACGGGAACTGGAACCCTAATTACTGCAGGCTATTCCCTATACATATTCCTCATAACACAACGAGGGCCGCTACCAACACATATTATTTCCCTCGACCCAACACACTCCCGAGAACACCTACTCATAGCCCTTCATCTCCTACCTCTTATTCTCCTAATTTCCAAGCCCGAACTAATTTGAGGTTGGACCGCCTGTAGATATAGTTTAACAAAAATATTAGATTGTGATTCTAAAGACAGAGGTTAAAACCCCCTTATCCACCGAGAGAGGTTGACAACAACAAAGACTGCTAATCTTTGCCTCTTGGGTTAAACTCCCAAGCTCACTCGCCCTGCTTCTAAAGGATAACAGCTCATCCGTTGGTCTTAGGAACCAAAAACTCTTGGTGCAAATCCAAGTAGCAGCTATGCACCTCACCTCAACCATAATAGCTACCAGCCTAATCATCATTTTTTTTCTACTCGCATTTCCCGTCCTCACCTCCTTCTCCCCCCACCCTCTTCCCTCCAACTGGGCACTTACCCAGGTCAAAACGGCAGTAAAATGAGCCTTCTTTATCAGCATTCTTCCTCTTTGCCTCTTCCTCAACGAAGGCGCAGAAACAGTTGTTACCAGTTGAACTTGAATAAATACCCACACCTTCGATGTAAACATTAGCCTCAAATTCGATATTTACTCAATTATCTTCACCCCCATCGCCCTCTATGTCACCTGGTCCATCCTAGAATTTGCCTCCTGATATATACACGCCGACCCAAACATAAATCGCTTTTTTAAATACCTGCTAATCTTCCTCATCGCCATGATCATTCTCGTCACCGCAAATAATATATTTCAACTATTCATCGGGTGAGAAGGTGTTGGAATTATGTCTTTTCTCCTCATCGGCTGATGATACGGCCGTACAGACGCAAACACCGCCGCCCTCCAAGCAGTAATCTATAACCGAGTAGGAGACATCGGCCTGATTTTTGCTATAGCTTGAATCGCAACTTCCCTCAACTCTTGAGAAATACAACAAATATTTACTTTGTCCAAAGACTTTGATCTAACTTACCCCCTTGTTGGCCTCATCATTGCTGCCACCGGTAAGTCCGCTCAATTCGGCCTTCACCCCTGGCTCCCCTCTGCCATAGAAGGTCCTACACCGGTCTCTGCCCTACTGCATTCAAGTACCATAGTAGTAGCAGGCATTTTCCTCCTTATCCGTATGAGCCCCATGCTAGAAAACAACCAAACCGCCCTAACTATTTGCCTCTGCTTAGGAGCCCTCACCACCCTTTTTACCGCCACCTGTGCTCTTACCCAAAATGATATCAAAAAAATCGTTGCCTTCTCAACATCAAGTCAATTGGGCCTAATAATAGTAACAATTGGACTCAACCAACCACAACTTGCCTTCCTCCACATCTGCACCCACGCATTCTTTAAAGCCATACTCTTCCTCTGCTCAGGGTCCATTATTCACAGTCTAAACGATGAACAAGACATCCGAAAAATAGGGGGCATGCACCGTCTAACCCCCTTCACATCCTCCTGCTTAACCATCGGAAGTTTAGCCCTCACAGGTACTCCCTTCTTAGCAGGATTTTTCTCAAAAGATGCTATTATTGAAGCCCTAAACACATCTTACCTAAACGCCTGAGCCCTCTTCCTCACCCTCCTGGCCACCTCTTTCACCGCCATCTATAGTCTTCGAGTAATCTTCTTTGTCTCAATAGGCCACCCCCGCTTCAACCCACTTCCCCCCATCAACGAAAACAATCCAACAGTTATTAATCCCATCAAACGACTAGCCTGAGGAAGCATTATCGCCGGCCTTCTAATCACCTCCAATATCACACCCCTAAAAACACCAGTTATATCAATACCCCTTCTTATCAAAACTGCCGCCCTTGCGGTAACTATTATTGGCCTTCTTACCGCACTAGAACTCGCCTCACTAACCAACAAACAATACAAACCAACTCCAAAACTTTCTCCCCACCATTTCTCTAATATACTAGGATTCTTCCCAATAGTTATTCATCGCCTCACCCCAAAACTAAATCTAGTTTTAGGACAAACCATTGCTTCCCAAACAATCGACCAGACATGACTAGAAAAAATTGGTCCAAAAGCAACCACCTCCCTCAACCTCCCTCTAATTACAACAACCAACAATATCCAACAAGGTATAATCAAAACCTACCTTATCCCTCTTCTTCTTCACCTTCGGCCTAGCTTCTCCGTATTTACTACTCTACTTAAACAGCTCGAAGAGCCCCTCGACCTAACCCCCGTGTTAACTCCAATACCACAAACAACGTCAACAACAATACTCACGCCCCCAACACCAAAACACCTCCACCTGCCGAATACATCAAAGCCACCCCTCCAACATCCCCCCGAAAAACAGAAAACTCAGCAAATTCATCAGCAGACACTCAAGCCCCCTCATATCACCCACCTCAAAACAACCCTGCCGCCGCACATACCCCCACCAAATAAGCCACCATCACCCCTAAAACAGGCCAACTACCTCAACCCTCCGGGTAAGGCTCAGCAGCTAACGCTGCCGAATATGCAAACACAACCAACATTCCTCCCAAATAAATTAAAAACAAAACCAAAGATAAAAAAGACCCCCCATGCCCCACCAACACCCCACATCCTATTCCTGCTACCACAACCAGTCCCAACGCCGCAAAATACGGCGAAGGATTAGAAGCAACCGCCGCAAGACCTAGTACCAACCCAAACAAGAATATAAACATAACATAAACCATAGTTTCCGCCAGGACTTTAACCAGGACTAATGACTTGAAAAACCACCGTTGTTATTCAACTACAAAAACAATAATGGCCAACCTCCGAAAAACCCACCCACTTCTAAAAATTGCAAACGACGCACTAGTTGACCTCCCAGCCCCCTCAAACATTTCCGTTTGATGAAACTTTGGATCTCTCCTAGGCCTCTGTCTAGCCGCCCAAATCCTGACAGGCCTTTTTCTAGCCATACACTATACCTCCGACATCGCCACAGCCTTCTCCTCCGTCGCCCACATTTGTCGAGACGTGAACTACGGCTGACTCATTCGAAACATACATGCCAACGGCGCATCTTTCTTCTTCATTTGCATTTATCTCCACATTGGACGAGGCCTGTATTACGGCTCTTACCTGTACAAAGAAACCTGAAACATTGGAGTCATCCTCCTCCTCCTAACTATAATAACAGCCTTTGTAGGTTACGTCCTCCCATGAGGACAAATATCATTTTGAGGTGCTACCGTCATTACCAACCTTCTCTCCGCAGTTCCTTACATTGGCAATTCCTTAGTCCAATGAATCTGAGGGGGATTCTCCGTAGACAATGCTACTCTCACTCGCTTTTTCGCCTTCCACTTCCTCCTTCCCTTCATTATTGCAGCCGCAACAATAGTCCACCTAATCTTTCTCCACGAAACTGGGTCTAACAACCCCACAGGCCTAAATTCAGATGCCGACAAAATTTCCAATCACCCCTACTTTTCCTACAAAGACTTATTAGGCTTCGCAATTCTTTTAATTGCCCTTATTTCTTTAGCCCTCTTCTCCCCCAACCTGCTCGGCGATCCTGACAACTTCACCCCCGCAAACCCTCTAGTCACTCCTCCCCACATCAAACCCGAATGATACTTCTTATTTGCCTACGCCATCCTACGCTCAATCCCCAACAAACTTGGTGGGGTCCTCGCCCTCTTATTCTCAATCCTTATCTTAATAGTTGTCCCCATTCTTCACACCTCCAAACAACGAGGCCTAACTTTCCGCCCTATCACTCAATTCTTATTCTGACTTTTAGTTGCAGACGTCGCCATCCTCACTTGAATTGGAGGCATGCCCGTTGAACACCCCTTCGTCATTATTGGCCAAATTGCATCTTTCCTCTACTTCTTCCTCTTTCTTGTTCTCGCCCCCATTACCGGCTGACTAGAAAACAAAATCCTTGAATGATACTGCACTAGTAGCTCAGCACCAGAGCGCCGGTCTTGTAAACCGGACGTCGAAGGTTAAAGTCCTTCCTACTGCTTCAAAGAAAAGGGATTTTAACCCTCACCCCTAACTCCCAAAGCTAGGATTCTAATTTAAACTATTCTTTGCCGAGCTCTGCCTTTATGTAAAATGCAATGCATATATGTATTATCACCATTATTTTATATCAAACATATCCTATATATAAATACATACAACTTTTAAAAAACATACATTGTTTTCCCACATATTTGTTATCAACATTTACAACTAAGAAAAACATAAACCAATAAATGAAATCTTCCAAAAACATCCCAAAACCACTGAACGATAGTTTAAGACCGAACACAACTCTCATAAGTCAAGATATACCAAGTACCCAACATTCTATTAACTCTTGAGTTATTTAATGTAGTAAGAGCCCACCATCAGTTGATTCCTTAATGTCAACGGTTCTTGAAGGTCAAGGACAGTACTTGTGGGGGTTTCACTACTTGAATTATTCCTGGCATCTGGTTCCTATTTCAGGTCCAATAATTGTGATAGCTCCCCATTCTTTCATTGACGCTTGCATAAGTTAATGGTGTTAATACATACTCCTCGTTACCCACCATGCCGGGCGTTCTTTCCAGGGTGTGGGGGGTTCTCTTTTTTTTTTTCCTTTCACTTGACATTTCAGAGTGCATACAGAAACGACAGACAAGGTTGAACATTTTCCTTGCTTGAACGGAAATAGTATGAGTGATGGTAAGATATTAATAGAAGAATTACATAACTGATATCAAGAGCATAAAGTTTAATCAAATTTTTAATTTTCTCCTAATTTTTCTATCAACCTTCGGTTTTTGCGCGTTAAACCCCCCCTACCCCCCCAAAACTCCTAAGATCTCTAATACTCCTGCAAACCCCCCGGAAACAGGAAAAGCTCTAGAAGTGACTTTTAGCGCTTTAATATGTGCATAAAATATTACGTAATGTGTGTATATGTAGTACTATTAGTGCACGAGTCATGTATCCAATGTGTGTATATTATACTATTATAATATTGCACAT